TTGACGTATAGTGCGACTTGTCAGATATATTGGGTCATACGGTATTTCCCCGTTCTCTTCCCCGATCGAGATATCCTCTGTTTCGCCCAAGAAAGATTAATTGAATCATCAAAAATTTGGAGCGTGAAGTGCAATTAGATACATTCTTGGGGAAATTCAGATTACTATTATAATTAGAAAAATTTATGGTTAGCTTAGTGGAACTAAAAAACTTAAGTATCCAGGCTCCGTTTAGAAAAAGCCCAATTGGAAATAGATATATGATTACTATTTGTATCATAAACGATTTCTTTTTGTAAAGAGAAGCCATCTCAAACTCTTAATCAATCGAGTAATATTAATATGCATGAATACATAAAATTTTTGGCGTAAGGCATAAAAATTGAAAAAGGGGGGAAGTCATAACAAAAAGAAGTGGTAATGGAATCATTTGTCCTATATGTACAAATAAAAATCGGGCGTATCCTTACCCGGAGTAGAGCATAAACCTAAAAAGATTAACAGGGCCCATTCAGGAACAAGAAAACGACATTGTGATTTGGATTAGATCTCGATGAAACAATATATCAATAAGAAGTTAATTCGATAAGTTTAGTGACTTCTTTTTTTTTTCTTTTCTATTATTTTTCTATTACAAGAATACAAGAATATTATACGAAAAGGAGCAAAAACCTGTCTTTTTTTTTTTAATCGAAGAAAAGTCCTTTCGTTAGAAGTCAGAAAGAGCCTTCTACGAATATAAAAAAAGAAAGAGGATTGGAATCTGCACATTGATTCTTTTTTTTTGCAATTTTTTGTTGAACCGTATGCACCAAAAGGCGCCTGTACGGTTCGTAAGGGATATAATTTTACCCTAATCAACCGACTTTATCGAGAAAGATTACTTTTTTTAGGACAAGAGGTTGATAGCGAGATCTCGAACCAACTTATTGGTCTTATGGTATATCTCAGTATAGAGAATGATACCAAAGATCTCTATTTGTTTATAAACTCTCCCGGCGGATGGGTTATCCCTGGAGTGGCTATTTATGATACAATGCAATTTGTGCGACCAGATGTACAGACAATATGCATGGGATTAGCCGCTTCAATGGGATCTTTTATCTTGGCCGGAGGAGAAATTACCAAACGTCTAGCATTCCCTCACGCTCGGCGCCAATGAGGTTTTTATTTGAGAGAAAAAAATAAGACTATGCCTTCGCCATATGAATATGAATATTAAGTAATAATAGCATGGCACTTTGAATTCGATATCAAAATAAAACAATTTTTATTGTTTTTTCAAAACATTTGATTATGTATCGAGAGAGTAGTATGAGATAAAAGGTATTTCCTGTTTTTTATATTGGAGATTCCAGTTCAGCGTCACAAACTTTTTTATTTTCACACCGGGGGCTTAGTTGTATTCTGAAAGAGTTCGAAATAAAAAAAAGATTATTTTTTTTCCTTAATTTTACAAAAAGCAACTTTGGGATTGCTGAAACACAGACAAACCAAATAATCTTAATAATAAATATATATAAAGCAACGGAACCATCATAGTATTTTTGAACTCCTACGAAAGGAAGGGTGGTAATTTGATCATTTACCGATCTGGGTCTGATAGATCCTATTTTTTTTGTTGATGGAAGGTAAAGGTCAATTTTATTATAGAGCCGTATGCAATGCATAAAAGATGCCCGTACGGTTGTGGTTGTTCAATTATATCTTTTTTTATTTTTATTCTTTATCTTTCTTTTCTATTCATCATGCAAAATAGAGGAACCCCTCTTTTGTTATACCATCAGGGTAATGATTCATCAACCTGCTAGTTCTTTTTATGAGGCACAAACGGGAGAATTTATCCTGGAAGCGGAAGAGCTGCTAAAACTGCGTGAAACCCTCACAAGGGTTTATGTACAAAGAACGGACAAACCCTTATGGGTTGTCTCGGAAGACATGGAAAGAGATGTTTTTATGTCAGCAACAGAAGCCCAAGCTTATGGAATTGTTGATGTTGTAGCGGTGGTTGAGTGAAAAGCCCGGATTTTTTCGCGCAAATTCTCGATTTCCTATTTTATATTTTTGCTGAATTTACTAGAAAATTAAATAGAAGTAATTAAAAATCATCAGGTTAGGATCGATCTAAACCAGCCCATTATTTATATGATATGATTCAACATGCCAACTATTAAACAACTTATTAGAAATACAAGACAGCCAATCAGAAATGTCACAAAATCCCCCGCGCTTGGGGGATGCCCTCAGCGTCGAGGAACATGTACTAGGGTGTATGTGCGACTCGTTCAGATCATGAGCTGGGATAAAAGAAAGAAAACCTTTTCTAGTATCAATGATCAGTACCGGGGAATAGGATAGAATAGAAAAAGAAGTCCGTTCAATTCATTATAAAAAAAAATCTATCCATTCTATTGTGTATGAAATTTATGGTTTCCATTGGTGCAAATCCAATCACCTCAATTTAAGATAAGAAGCAATTCTCCATTGGTAGCAAATGGTT